TTATAGATTATTCATTGGTAGAATGGAAAGAATTGGAGGAAGAGGAATCCACAGGGAATGAATGGGAAGATCGAAAAGTTGGAAGAAGAAAAGATTTTTTGCTTAGACGCATGGAATTGGCTAAGCATTTTATTCGAACAAATATAGAACCAAAATGGATGGTTTTGTGTCTATTACCAGTTCTTCCTCCTGAGTTGAGACCAATCTATCATATAGATGAGGATAAACTAGTGACCTCGGATATTAATGAAATCTATAGAAGAATTATCTATCGGAATAATACTCTTACAGATCTATTAACAACAAGTATAGCTACACCAGAAGAATTAATAATATCTCAGGAAAAATTACTACAAGAAGCCGTGGATGCACTTCTTGATAATGGAATCTGCGGACAACCAATGAGGGATGATCATAATAGAATTTACAAGTCGCTTTCAGATGTAATTGAAGGCAAAGAAGGAAGAGTTCGCGAGACTCTGCTTGGTAAACGAGTCGATTATTCAGGGCGGTCAGTGATTGTCGTGGGCCCTTCACTTTCATTACATCGATGTGGATTGCCTCGCGAAATTGCAATAGAACTTTTCCAGGCATTTGTAATTCGTGACCTAATTAGAAAACATCTTGCTTCGAACATAGGAGTTGCTAAGAGTCAAATTCGGAAAAAAAAACCTATTGTATGGGAAATACTTCAGGAAATTCTGGATGACCATCCTGTATTGCTGAATAGAGCGCCTACTCTGCATAGATTAGGCATACAGGCATTCCTCCCCGTTTTAGTGGAAGGGCGTGCTATTTGTTTACATCCATTAGTTTGTAAGGGCTTCAATGCAGACTTTGACGGGGATCAAATGGCTGTTCATGTGCCTTTATCTTTAGAGGCTCAAGCAGAGGCACGTTTACTTATGTTTTCTCATATGAATCTTTTGTCTCCAACTATTGGAGATCCCATTTCTGCACCAACTCAAGATATGCTTAGTGGACTCTATGTCTTAACGAGTGGAAATCGTCGGGGTATTTGTGTAAATAGGTATAATCCATGTAATCGTAGAAACTATCAAAATGAAGATAATAACTATAAGTATACAAAAAAAAAAGAACCCTTTTTTTGTAATGCCTATGATGCAATTGGAGCTTATCGGCAAAAACGAATCAATTTAGGTAGTCCTTTGTGGCTGCGGTGGCGACTAGATCAACGTGTTATTGCTACAAGAGAAGCTCCTATCGAAATTCACTATGAATCTTTGGGGACCTATTATGAGATTTATGGACACTATCTAATAGTAAGAAGTATAAAAAAAGAAATTCTTTATATATATATTCGAACCACTCTTGGTCATATTTCTCTTTATCGAGAAATAGAAGAAGCCATACAGGGGTTTTGGCAGGGCTGTTATAATTCTATGCTACCAGCGGGAATTCGAGTCTCGCCGGGTTAACTAGGACTAGAATTGCGGAATTTCTACGTGAATCAAGATCTAGAAAAGGAAGTTTTCCAATCACTGACTCAAACCCATTGTCAAATTCTACTCAGCGCAACGCAATATGGAGGTACTGATGGCAGAACGGCCCACTCAGGTCTTTCACAATAAAGTGATAGACGGAACTGCCATGAAACGACTTATTAGTCGATTTATTGATCACTATGGAATAGGATATACATCACATATCCTGGATCAAGTAAAGACTCTGGGTTTCCGACAAGCTACCGCCGCATCCATTTCATTAGGAATTGATGATCTTTTAACAATACCTTCTAAAAGATGGCTCGTTCAAGACGCTGAACAACAAAGTTTTATTTTGGAAAAACACCATCATTATGGGAATGTACACGCGGTAGAAAAATTACGTCAATCGATCGAGATATGGTATGCCACAAGTGAATATTTGCGACAAGAAATGACTCCTAATTTTCGGATGACCGATCCTTTTAATCCAGTCCATATAATGTCTTTTTCGGGAGCCAGAGGAAATGCATCTCAGGTACATCAATTAGTAGGTATGAGAGGATTAATGTCGGATCCCCAAGGACAAATGATTGATTTACCCATTCAAAGCAATTTACGCGAAGGACTCTCTTTAACAGAATATATTATTTCTTGCTACGGAGCCCGTAAAGGAGTTGTGGATACCGCTATCCGAACATCAGATGCAGGATATCTCACGCGCAGACTTGTTGAAGTAGTGCAACACATTGTTGTACGCCGAACAGATTGTGGCACCGTTCGAGGTATTTCTGTAAGTCCTCGAAATGGAATGATGGCGGATAGGATTTTTATCCAAACATTAATTGGCCGTGTATTAGCAGATGATATATATATAGGGTCACGATGCATTGCTACTAGAAATCAAGATATTGGGGTTGGACTTGTCAATAGATTCATAACTTTTAGAGCACAACCAATCTCTATTCGAACCCCCTTTACTTGTAGGAGTACATCTTGGATTTGTCAATTATGTTATGGCCGGAGTCCAGCTCATGACGACCTGGTCGAATTGGGAGAAGCTGTAGGTATTATTGCAGGTCAATCTATTGGAGAACCGGGCACTCAATTAACATTAAGAACTTTTCATACTGGCGGAGTATTCACAGGGGGTACTGCAGAACATGTGCGAGCCCCTTCTAATGGAAAAATAAAATTCAATGAGGATTTGGTTCATCCGACACGTACACGTCATGGACATCCTGCTTTTCTATGTTCTAGAGACTTGTATGTAACTATTGAGAGTGAAGATATTATACACAATGTGTGTATTCCGCCCAAAAGTTTTCTTTTAGTTCAAAACGATCAATATGTAGAATCAGAACAAGTCATTGCTGAGATTCGCGCGAGAACATCCACTTTGAATTTGAAAGAGAAGGTTCGAAAACATATTTATTCTGACTCAGAGGGCGAAATGCACTGGAATACCGATGTGTACCATGCACCTGAATTTACATATGGTAATATTCATCTCTTACCAAAAACAAGTCATTTATGGATATTATTAGGGGAGCCCTGGAGATCTAGTCTAGGCCCCTGTTCGATCCACAAGGATCAAGATCAAATGAGCGCTTATTCTCTTTCTGTTAAGCGAAGATATATTTCTAACCCCTCAGTAACTAATAATCAAGTGAGACACAAATTTTTTAGTTCGTATTTTTCTGGTAAAAATCAAAAAGGAGATAGGATTCCTGATTATTCAGAACTTAATCGAATGACCTGTACTGGTCGTTTTAATCTCAGATATCCGGGCATTCTCGAGGGGAATTCTGATTTATTGGCAAAGAGGCGAAGAAATAGAGTCATCATCCCACTCGACTCGATTCAAGAAGGCGAGAACCAACTAATACCTTCTTCAGGTATCTCAATTGAAATCCCCAGAAATAGTATTCTCCGTAGAAATAGTATTCTTGCTTATTTCGACGATCCTCGATATATAAGAAAGAGCTCGGGACTTACTAAATATGAGACTAGAGAACTGAATTCAATCGTCAACGAAGAGGATTTGATTGAGTATCGAGGGGTCAAGGTATTTTGGCCAAAATATCAAAAGGAAGTAAATCCCTTTTTTTTTATTCCCGTGGAAGTCCACATTTTGGCCGAATCTTCTTCCATAATGGTACGGCACAATAGTCTTATTGGGGTAGATACACAAATCACTTTAAATAGAAGAAGTCGGGTAGGCGGATTGGTCCGAGTGAAGAAAAAAGCAGAAAAAATTAAACTGATAATCTTTTCTGGAGATATCCATTTTCCTGGAAAGACAAATAAGGCATTCCGATTGATACCACCAGGAGGGGGAAAACAAAATTCCAAAGAATACAAAAAATTGAAAAATTGGCTCTATATCCAACGAATGAAACTTTCCAGGTATGAAAAAAAGTATTTTGTTTTGGTTCAACCCGTAGTCCCATATAAAAAAACGGATGGTATAAATTTAGGAAGACTTTTCCCGGCGGATCTCTTGCAGGAAAGTGATAATCTACAACTTCGAGTTGTCAATTATATCCTTTATTACGACCCAATTCTTGAAATTTGGGACACAAGTATTCAATTAGTTCGGACTTGTTTAGTGTTGAATTGGGACCAAGACAAAAAGATCGAAAAGGCCTGTGCTTCCTTTGTTGAAATAAGGACAAATGGTTTGATTAGAGATTTTCTAAGAATCGACTTAGCGAAGTCACCTATTTCATATACCGGAAAAAGGAACGATCTGCCGGGTTCAGGATTGATCTCTGAGAATGGATCAGATCGCGCTAATGTCAATCCGTTTTCTTCCATTTATTCCTATTCCAAGGCAGTGATTCAAGAATCCCTTAATCCAAATCAAGGAACTATTCATACATTGTTGAATCGAAATAAGGAATCTCAATCTTTTATAATTTTGTCATCATCCAATTGTTCTCGAATAGGCCCATTCAACGATGTAAAATCTACCAATGTGATAAAAGAATCAATCAAAAAGGACCCCCTAATTCCATTTAGGAATTCGTTGGGCCCCTTAGGAACAGGCTTTCCAATTTATAATTTCGATTTCTTTTCCCATTTAATAACCCATAATCAGATCTTGGTAACTAACTACTTGCAACTTGACAATTTCAAACAGATTTTTCAAATACTTCAATATTATTTACTGGATGAAAATGGTAAAATTTATAATCCCTATTCATGCAGTAACATCATTTTGAATCCATTCAAATTGAATTGGTATTTTCTCCATTACAATTATTGTGAAGAGACATCTACAATCGTTAGTCTTGGGCAGTTTCTTTGTGAAAATGTATGTATAGCCAAAAAACATTTAAAATCAGGTCAAGTTCTAATTCTTCAAGTTGACTCTGTGGTAATACGATCAGCTAAGCCTTATTTGGCTACTCCAGGAGCAACTGTTCATGGACATTATGGAGAAATCCTTTACGAAGGAGATACATTAGTTACATTTATATATGAAAAATCAAGATCTGGTGATATAACGCAAGGTCTTCCAAAAGTAGAACAGGTGTTAGAAGTGCGTTC